ATATTAATCCACTGGTTTTCTTCATCTTTTACCCTATATATTTTTTATCTTTTTCTTGTCTTTGAACTTGAATCTTTAATTTTCAAATTTGACTTTAATAAATTTAAAAAAGAGTTTTTCCGCTTCGAAATTCCCGGCAAATTCGTTATTGGTTATAATCCGAAGGTAAGAAAAGAACACAAAATCCGTTTTATTTCGTTTACATTTACCTTGTCCAGTTGAATTTCGCGAAAGAAAGATTTTAGATTGTTGATCGAGGGTTCCCCATTTAGGAATTAGGAATATAGAAGGATAGTGCAGATAATTTCTTTATCCGCACTATCCTTCTAGAATTTTTTCTTATGCCACCCCCAAAAAAATCCATTTTCGGATTTTTCCTTTGATTTCGATAACTAAAATTATTAAGTTAGTAATCCTTTGATTTTCGGAGTCAAAGGCAAAAAATTGTGTAGTTGTAATAATTCGTCCAAAACCCCCTTTAACATTTCACGCGGTATTATCGAGTCGAGTAACCCCTTTTCAAATGCAACTTCGGCTACCTGTGAACCTTCAGGTACTGGGATCTTTAAGGTATCCTCAATCACCCTTTTACCCGCAAATGCAATATAAGCGTCGGGTTCACTAATAATTATATCTCCCAACATACCAAAACTTGCTGTCACCCCACCAGTCGTAGGAGATGTAAGCATTGAGATAAAAAATGGCTTTTTATTATTTTTTTTATAATAAAACAAAGCCGAAGAGATTTTGGCCATTTGCATCAAGGCCAAAGAGCCTTCGTACATGCGGGCTCCTCCGGAAGCACACACTATAATAAGGGGTATTTCTAGACGGCTAGAATACTCAATCAAACGAATGATTCGTTCCCCCACTACGTATCCCATGCTACCTCCGATAAAGCTAAAATCCATAACTCCAAGTGCTACGGGAATCCCGTTTAGCTGACCTAAACCTGTTTGGATGGCTTCGGATAATTCTGTTTCATCCTGATCAGAGAAAATGCGCGAGACATAAGGTTTGTCTTCTGCCTGTTCCTCTATGTCCACCACGAACTCAACGTCCGCTAATAGCTCTTTTACCTTGTCCCAATCCTCTTGATTCCAATAGCGCCACCAGTCCACTTCGGCCAATTGGTGACACACGTCTTTGACTTTATCCGAATACCATTGTTTCTCCCAATCTTCCTCCCCTTCTCTTGTATCCATATTTTTGTTTTCGTCTCGATGCGGAAAAAAAGTCGGAATAAGAGGAATACAAGGAGAATCCATATCTTCTAATTCCTGATTCTTAATAAAAAACGGAATACAAAGAAAAGAATTGAATTCTTTTTCCTCCTTGTCGTCTGACTCGTGGTCTGACTCCGACTCTGAATCAGAGTCAGAATCGTATACAAGAGTGCTATTCTTTTCTTTTTTGAATTGCTCTATCTTTCGGAGCCATTGTCGTCGCCGAACCGCCAGTGATCGAACCACTGCTGTAGAATATGTAGTATCCTCCAAAGGGCAATATTCCATATCACCAAAAGCACAAACCTCTCCAAAAAGATTAGGGTACGATACGTCATCATATCCTCTTGGCTCAGTATTTTTCTTAACCTTCTGTCCTTCTTGATGAGAGCTATCGTCTGTGGGTCGTCGGCCAGGAGCCACATTAAAAGGATCTGAAAAGTGTATAAGGTTTCCATGACTATTTCTTGCCAGATCCAACGCCAGATCCAACTCTGTACCTCCCTCACGAAGTTCATTTGGTTCTCCAGAATCCGCCTGACTAGTGCCCGAAGGTCCTTCAGAATGTCGATTACCAATATCCATAAAATTTTGCATATCCGGTATAGGGTAGCCATTACCAGGCATAGGAGCCACAGTATTAGCATACTGATTTTGTATAAAAGACGCGTTACGATTTTCAACGCCGGATACAAATTTAACGATACCATCTGCCAAAGACTTTTCAGGAGCTGAAAAATAATTCTTACTAAGACACTCGCAAGAATCTGGATCGTCCGGATTAGTATCCAGATTTTCCTCAAAATCTCCAACAGGCTCTTCTCGACCACTATCAAAAGAGTCTTTCGATAGTGGAAGATCAAAAAGATTAGTACTCCCCCCGTCAAAAAAACTACCACCACTAGAAAGATATCCCTTCTGATCAATTTGTTTTTCCTGCCACGTCCCGTCAAAACCGTTTTGATTTTCTTTAGTTTTTTTTTCAATAGTTTCATCATTTTCTGATGTTGTTTTCTCAAAATCGCCAGATTCGTTATTTTCCGAATTCTGGTTCTGTTGTTTATCTTTCTCGTTCGGCTCATAAGTGAAGTTTTCCTCCTTTTTAATTTGAAAATTCTCGCCCAAAGGGGCTTCCCCATCATAGGGGTTTTCTAACGCCTCATGTTCATCCCACGTCCAGGGATCAAGGGCGGGTTTGCTCTCTGGATCGTCAAGTATGTGATCCAAAGGTATCCAAGTCCCGGAGTCAATTAGGAGCTCGATTCGAAGCGAGCTAGGCAATTTCACATGACAGTCGCAATATTCACAGACATAAAGCCTTGTCTTAAAGAAATACCTTTTCCAATTTAGTGCGGAGCACTCCTCGCATTTGACCCAGAAGCGGCTATAGTCCCGGACCTCTTCCTGCTGTTCCTGTTCCTGCTGTTCCTCCTCTTCCTGCTGTTCCTCCTGTTCCTGTTCCTGCTCCTGCTGTTCCTCCTGTTCCTGTTCCTGCTCCTGCTGTTCCTCCTGTTCCTGTTCCTGTTCCTGTTCCTGCTCCTGCTGTTCCTCCTGTTCCTGTTCCTGTTCCTGTTCCTGCTCCTGCTGTTCCTCCTGTTCCTGTTCCTGTTCCTGTTCCTGCTCCTGCTGTTCCTCCTGTTCCTGTTCCTGTTCCTGTTCCTGCTCCTGCTGTTCCTCCTGTTCCTGTTCCTGTTCCTGTTCCTGCTCCTGCTGTTCCTCCTGTTCCTGTTCCTGTTCCTGCTCCTGCTGTTCCTCCTGTTCCTGTTCCTGTTCCTGCTGTTCCTCCTCTTCCTGCTGTTCCTTATAAACTTCTTCTTGGGAAAGTTCAACTTCCTCGGAATTAGCATTCTTGCTAGGCGAGACGTCACTTAAATCATTTTTACTTCGATAAATTCCAGTTTTGAAACAAAAATGAACGTCAATTAATTTTTGAAAAAGATAGTCCTTCAATACCATATTAGTATTACTGGGATCCTCAATATAATCGCTTATTAAATTCTCTCGATAGCCAGAATCAAAATAATTTTCAAATGAACTCTCTAGATCATTCGTAAAAGAGTGATCCTCGTTAATATCAAAATCTGGATTTTGATTATTTTTCTTACAATAAATCCGAAAAAAGCGCTTTTGCAACCCTATATTGTTATTGTTCATATACAATAATTGAATATGTTTGACGTAAACCTGTACTAATCTAATTAGTGAAATTAACGCTCACTAAAGCAGACCAGCATAATGAAAACAAATGTGTTTAAGTTAACAAATTAATCACTACTGACTACTTGAGTCATGGATAAGCCAAATAATTAGAATCAAAAAATTGATAGCCTTTCTCTTTCTTCTATCTAAAAAATGTTCCAAGAACAAAACTTTTGGCAAGTTTTTCCTTTCTATATAGGAAAATCGATTCTAGTATGCCCCTAGATAGCATAGCATGCCAAGAAACTTTTGTCAACCCAAGACAAATCGATTCTTGTATGCCAATAGATAGTATAGCATGCCACTAAAGTTTTGTCAACCCATGCCACTAAAGTTTTGTCAACCCATGCCACTAAAGTTTTGGCAACCCAAGACAAATCTATTCTTGTATGCCAATAGATAGTATAGCATGCCACTAAAGTTTTGTCAACCCATGCCACTAAAGTTTTGTCAACCCATGCCACTAAAGTTTTGTCAACCCATGCCACTAAAGTTTTGGCAACCCAAGACAAATCTATTCTTGTATGCCAATAGATAGTATAGCATGCCACTAAAGTTTTGTCAACCCATGCCACTAAAGTTTTGTCAACCCAAGACAAAAAGTTTCTATATATACAAAAATCACATCATAGCGGGTATAGTTTAGTGGTAAAAGTGTGATTCGTTCCATTAAATAGTTAAGGGGTCCCCATAGCGGGTATAGTTTAGTGGTAAAAGTGTGATTCGTTCCATTAAATAGTTAAGGGGTCCCCGGCGCATATTGCGACCAAAAACTTTTGTCAACCCTTGGAAAGCCTTTTTTCTATTCAATTTTTTGTGAATCCCGATTTTCTATACATTAGGATTCAATTTTTTATGAAGATGGATAACTGAAGATGGAAATCTTCATATAAGAATTAATATAAGAATTAGGATTCAATTTTTTATGAAGATGGATAACTGAAGATGGAAATCTTCATATAAGAATTACGATTAAACTGCCCTCCCCTTCATGGGCATCATTTTGTTTATGATGCCACAATATATATGTAACCCTTTTATGTAACCTTAAAAAAAAAAAAAATGCAATGCTACTTGTTTAATCCTTTCTGATTTTGATTCGACTCAATCTTTTTAGTTTTTAGTAAAACTATTGGGATGGGACGAATTGAGGAATTCAATTAAGAAAAGGGGTTTGAATTCATGGATTACAAAGTGTCCATTGCTGGGAATTCAAATTTAATTTCTTTCCATACTTCACATGCAGCAGCCAGTTCAGGACTCCATTTGGCAGCTGTACGGATAATTTCATTACCCTCACGAGCAAGATCACGTCCCTCATTACGAGCCCGTACACATGCTTCTAGAGCTACTCGATTAGCGACGGCACCCGGTGCATTTCCCCAAGGGTGCCCTAAAGTGCCTCCTCCGAATTGGAGTACGGAATCATCTCCAAAGATCTCGGTCAGAGCAGGCATATGCCAAACGTGAATCCCCCCTGAAGCCACGGGAATAACACCTGGTAGAGAGACCCAATCTTGAGTGAAATAAATACCGCGGCTTCGATCTTTTTTAACAAAATCATCACGCAATAAATCAACAAAGCCCAAAGTGATGTCTCTTTCCCCTTCAAGTTTACCTACTACGGTACCAGCGTGAATATGGTCTCCGCCAGACATACGTAACGCCTTAGCTAATACACGAAAGTGTATACCATGATTTTTCTGTCTATCAATAACTGCATGCATTGCGCGGTGGATGTGCAGAAGTAAACCATTATCTCGGCAATAATGAGCCAAGCTAGTATTTGCAGTGAATCCTCCTGTTAAGTAGTCATGCATTACGATAGGAACTCCCAATTCTCTGGCAAATACAGCCCTTTTGATCATTTCTTCGCATGTACCTGCAGTAGCATTTAAATAATGCCCTTTTATTTCACCAGTTTCTGCCTGTGCTTTAAAAAGGGCTTCGGCACAAAATAAGAAACGATCTCTCCAACGCATAAATGGTTGAGAGTTCACGTTTTCGTCATCCTTGGTAAAATCAAGTCCACCGCGGAGACACTCATAAACAGCTCTACCGTAATTCTTAGCAGATAACCCCAATTTAGGTTTGATAGTACAACCCAATAGGGGGCGACCATACTTGTTCAACTTATCTCTCTCGACTTGGATGCCATGAGGTGGGCCCTGAAACGTTTTAGTATAAGCAGGGGGGATTCGCAAATCCTCCAGACGTAAAGCGCGTAGGGCTTTGAACCCAAATACATTCCCTACAATAGAAGTAAACATGTTAGTAACGGAACCCTCTTCAAAAAGGTCTAAGGGGTACGCTACATAAGCAATATATTGATTCTCCTCTCCAGCTACGGGTTCGAGATCGTAGCATCGGCCCTTATAACGATCAAGGCTGGTAAGCCCATCGGTCCACACGGTTGTCCATGTACCAGTAGAAGATTCAGCAGCTACCGCAGCCCCTGCTTCCTCAGGGGGAACTCCAGGTTGAGGAGTTACTCGGAATGCTGCCAAGATATCAGTATCCTTGGGGTTATACTCAGGAGTATAATAAGTCAATTTATAATCTTTAACACCAGCCTTGAATCCAACATTTGCTTTAGTCTCTGTTTGTGGTGACATAAGTCCCTCCCTACAACTCATGAATTCCAAATTCTCACAGAAACAAGGTCTACTCGAGATGAATTAGGAGTTAATGAAACCTTTCACAGAAAGCTATCAATCAATATTTTTAACTAATCAGAATTTCATTACTTTTCCATATTATTTGATTCACCAAATACATCATTATTGTATACTCTTTCATATATACAACGCAACCCCATCCTTGTTTTTTTTTTTCAAGTTTATAATCCTTGACCTTTCTATTTATGAGAATGCTTTTTTTTTTCGATGAACCGAGGAATCCCAAGCGGCCAGAATGCGGGAATATAAACTCTAAAAAAATTTTAGGTAGGGCTATACGGACTTGAACCGTAGACTTTCTCGGTAAAACAGATTGAACTTATTAGTATCAAAAAGATTCGAACTGTTTCAAAGACCCAACATGCACTTTTATGCATTGGGCTCTTTCATTAACTGATGAAAGAATCAGCGAGTCTACCATGATTTTATTGAAAGATCACAAGATGGTTCCGCATGTTCTGATTTCTTATTTATTTCGATTCCGATCTGAAAGCACTACCAAAGTGCTTCAAAGAAGGTTATGCTGACGTAGGGTTGCTTTTAGCTTAGATTAACCTAAGTTAAATGGAGTTTTCATCGCCCCGCTTTTTTTTACTTAAAAAAAATTCAATATGAAACTTCATACACCTTAAAGTTCATAGGCTAGACCGAAAATCGAATTTCTTGAAGTCTTTATACTTCATTATGCCTAGCATTCAATAGACTGAGTATTCACCTTATCAATATCTTAAATCAATATTGGGTTCTATTGAGTCCCTAAAAGGGAACCTAATTTTAACCAAATTGTCAGGCTATTTTTCTCTTTTTTCCTAAAAGGAATGGAGTAAGACATTGACTTCTGGATAAGTTTTTTGATTCCACAATATACTCCTCTGAAAAAACATTGGCGCACGTGTAAACGAGGCGCTCTACCTAACTGAGCTATAGCCCTTCCTTCTCCTTGATATATATTCTATCATGCCCAGAATCTTTTGTCAAGAGAAATATTACATGATTCAAGATCTTATTCTTTGAGTTACTTGATCGGTATTGCGCATAACAAGGATTCCCTTTATAATTCATCGACAGTTATGTTTCGTTCTCTTTATGATGATATCTTTATGATGATATATGATGATAAATGACCTACTTAACTCAGTGGTTAGAGTGTTGCTTTCATACGGCAAGAGTCATTGGTTCAAATCCAATAGTAGGTAGAACTTATTCTATATATTCTATATCAGAATCCATAATATTTGAATCCATAGTATTTAATAAGTTTTTCTACCCATATTATTTTCTTTTTCTTGATTTTTTATCTTTTCCATTTCATTTCTCTATTTCATTTTTGAATTTCAAAAATTGAAAATTTCCGTTGTATTAGAATCCGATTCTCTATTATGATGATGATTCTATTCAATTGGCAGAATAAGAATCAAAAGAACTAACAGAAGTTCTTTTGATTCTTCGGACGCGCCAACTAGTTATAGTTACGAAATTGCGTTGATGGCCTCTACTCGTGCCCTAGCTCGTCTGAGAGCTAGATTTGCCTCAATTATTTGTCTCTTGCCCTCAGCTTTTCTCAAGCTAGCTTTTGCTATTTCAAAAGTTTGCTGAGCTTCTTGTGGATCAATGTCACTACCCTTCTCTGCATCATTTACTAAAACAGTGATCTCATTATTGCCTATTCTAGCGCAACCCCCCATCAGAGCTATCTTGAGCCATTGGTCGTTAAGGCGTATTCTCAAAATACCGATATCGACAATTGTGGTAATAAGCGCGTGATTTGGTAATATGCCAATTTGCCCACTGTTTGTGGATAAAATGATTTCTTTCACTTCTGAATCCCAAACAATTCGATTTGGGGTCAGTACACAAAGATTTAAGATCATTTCTTTAAGTTGTTCTCCATTTCTAAGTTCGTAGCCTTCGCAGTAGCTTCATCAATATTACCTACTAAATAAAAGGCCTGCTCGGGAAGACTATCTAATTCTCCGGAAAGGATCAATTGAAACCCTCTAATTGTTTCTGCTAAACCGACATATTTTCCCGGAGAACCGGTAAATACTTCGGCTACGAAAAAGGGTTGTGATAAGAAACGCTCAATTTTTCGTGCTCTTGCTACAGTTAAGCGATCCTCTTCGGATAATTCATCCAACCCAAGGATAGCTATAATGTCCTGAAGTTCTTTGTAACGTTGTAAAGTTTGCTTAACTCTTTGCGCAGTTTCATAATGTTCGTTACCAACAATCTGGGGTTGTAGCATAGTTGACGTTGAATCTAAAGGATCTACTGCTGGATAGATACCTTTAGCAGCTAATCTTCTTGATAATACAGTAGTAGCATCTAAATGTGCAAATGTCGTGGCAGGAGCAGGGTCAGTCAAATCGTCCGCAGGTACATAAACTGCTTGAATAGAAGTTATGGACGCCTCTTTGGTAGAAGTAATTCTTTCTTGTAAAGAACCCATTTCGGTACTAAGAGTGGGTTGATAACCCACAGCGGAAGGCATTCTACCCAATAAGGCGGATACTTCGGACCCTGCTTGCACGAAACGAAAGATATTATCGATAAATAGAAGTACGTCTTGTTTATTAACATCTCGGAAATATTCCGCCATAGTTAAGGCAGTCAAACCAACTCTCATACGAGCTCCCGGCGGTTCATTCATCTGCCCATAGACTAGGGCAACTTTTGATTCTGTAATATTTTTTTCATTAATTACTCCAGATTCTTTCATTTCCACGTAAAGATCATTTCCTTCACGAGTACGTTCACCTACTCCGGCAAATACGGATACACCCCCATGAGCTTTCGCAATATTGTTGATTAATTCCATAATGAGTACTGTTTTACCTACTCCAGCTCCCCCGAAAAGCCCGATTTTTCCTCCACGGCGATAAGGGGCTAAAAGATCTACGACCTTAATTCCTGTTTCAAAAATAGAGAATTTTGTATCTAACTGTATAAAGGTAGGCGCAGATCTATGAATAGTGGATGTTGTGCGAGTATCTACAGGACCTAATTCATCAATGGGTTCTCCAAGTACATTGAAAATTCGGCCTAAAGTTGCCCCGCCGACTGGAACACTTATAGGAGCTCCTGTGTCAATCACTTCCATTCCTCGTGTTAACCCCTCTGTAGCACTCATAGCTACAGCTCGAACTCGATTATTTCCTAATAATTGCTGTACTTCACAAGTTACATTACTTTGTTGACCAATAGTATCTCGACCCTTAATTACCAGAGCGTTGTAAATATTAGGCATCTTGCCCGGGGGAAAAGCTACATCTAGCACTGGGCCAATGATTTGAGCGATATGCCCTAGGTTCGTTTTTTCAAGTGCGGAAACTTCAGGACCAGAAGCAGTAGGATTGATTCTCATAATAATGGATTGTTTACTTATTTTCAATTTCAATGAGTGAGTTTTCAAGTTCAACTAACTCATTTTCACCAAGTGGATGAATAAAAAAAAGCTTCAGGAAGCCTTTCATTTGTCTATCATTATAGACAATACTATCCATATTATCTATGGAATTCGAACCTGAACTCTATTTTCGATTTCATTTTTTTCTATTCTATATAATGAATTTACGATTCACTATTTCTATTTCATGGGCCCTTTCATTTTGTCTTTCAACATAAAACATAATGAGAATTCCATTTTAAATTCCTTTTTTTTGTTATAGAGAATCGAAAGCGAGGTGAAAGGGCAAAGAAGGGAGTCTTATTTGCATATATACAAACAACAAGCCTCTTTTTTTTTTTCAGTTATTTTATTCCCTTCCACCTTTCTAGAATAACAAAACAGATTCTTCCAATGTATAAAATAAGAATTCCAACAGCTTTTGCTACTCTAACCTTCCTAGCCACGATTTTTTCTTTTTTTTTTTAGACATTTCGCCTCGAAATAAGAAATTGTATTGATACCTAGTATCAAACAAAAGCATAATATAATAAATAACAATAAGTAGTCAAAATAAGTAGTAAATAGAAATGGATAAAGAAATAGTGGGTTCCTTCGTTTCTATGGTTATTTCTTAAACGGTGAGGTCTTCCCTATACACCGGAGCCCTCTCCTTTCCTTTAATAATCGTTTAATCGATGCTATTGTTAACTTGTACAGTTCACACTTTTTTGGCTCTACCTCTAAATTCTCCAGTAATAGATCTTTCACAACGAGATCTATCTATACAGTAACGGTATTTAATTATGAAGATTAGCTGATTAGCTGACCCTGTTAGTCCGTTCTTGAAAGAGTCGAGGCATAAATTTTGGCCTTTTCCTTTTTTTTTAATAAGATTTCCCCTGCTTAACGGCTAATCATTTGCTACCAATGGGGAATTCTTTCATTTGAAAATGGAGATGATTGAATTTTCACTAATAGAAACCATAAATTTGATACACACATAAATTTGATACACAATAGAAAGATATGATAGATCTTCTTTTTTAGATAGTGTTTTAGATATTAGATAGTGAATGGGTTTCTCCCATTCTATCCTATTCATCGGTATTGATCGCGAATAGTGGAAAATGCGTTTCCTTTCTTTTGTTCCAATCCACAATCCGAACGAGTCGCACATACACCCGAATACATATTCCTCGGCGCTGAGGACATCCCCTAAGAGCAGGGGTTTTGTTGACCTTTCTGACTGGCTGTCTTGCCTTTCTAATAAGTTGTTTAACGGTTGGCATGATGAATCATATACATAATATGTTGGTTTAGGTCGCTCCTAACCTATTATTCGGAGGATTAGAGATTCCTTCTATTCCTTCTATTCCTTCTATGATTTGTATGATATTTCTGTTATTTTCTTCTAGTTTTTCCTATACCATCAATAATTCCATAATCTCGAGCTTCTCTTGCTGACATATAAAAATCCCTTTCCAGATCTGCGAGTATGGTCTCTAAAGGTTGACCTGTTCTTCTTGCATAAACTGAGGCGATGGTTTCCTGAATGACCGTTAGTTCGTCCACTTCCGAGAATAAACTATCTAAGTCATCCATGGGGGCGGCTTCGTCGTCGTCGTCGTAGTCGTCGTCGTCGTAGTCGTCGTCGTCGTAGTCGTCGTTCGAAAAATGAGCATGCGGTTGATGGATCATTATCCTAGCGTGAGGGAATGCAAAACGTTTGAAACTCTTTCCCGTGGCCAGGAGAAAAGATGCCATTGAAGCAGCCATTCCGACGCATACTGTTCGTACATCTGAGGTCACTGCCTGCATTGCATTGAAAATACTCATACCTGAGACTACCCATCCCCCGGGAGAGTTTATAAAAAGAGTAAAATCGGTGCTAGTCTCGTGTCCATTGAGATACATGAAAAGAGCGAGAAGGTGATTCGTGACCTCGGTATCAATATCTCTACATAAAAAGAGTAATTTACTTTCATAAAGTGCATCGTATAAGTCAATCCAAACAATGGATTCAGTGTCATCAGGTCCCTCTGGGGGAAAAGTAATAGGTACTAGAGGTACACCAAGAGGCATTGTAATTAACTCCTTACAAAAGAATCGGGGTTCCGAAAGTGTTAAAACATATCGGGGTTCCGAAAGTGTTAAAACATCTATGATCATGATATGAATTAAGTAGATTAATAATACAGGTCCTTCTTCCATTTTATGTGCAGATTAGATAACATTTTATGTGCAGATTAGATAAGTTAAATTGTCAACATCCATAAGAAAGAGGCATTATTGTCAACATCCATGTCTTAATAGGAATTAAGTAGATTAATAATACAGGTCCTTCTTCCATTTTATGTGCAGATTAGATAAGTTCAGTGGATTCGAGAAGTTCATAACAAAAAAAGAAATAAAAATAACGGAAGAAATAAAGTCAAATTATTACGAAGAAGCCTTTTGAATGATGAAGAAACCCGTATGGATTCGCGCATATAAAAAGAGGTTAACCTCCCATTGCGTATTGATGCTTATCGGGTATAGAATAGATCTGCTTCTCTTTGTTCCTACAAATGGAATTGGAACGTTCTGACTAAAATACTAAACAGAATAGAAAAAGGATTAATCCTTTATTCGGAAAAATTCACTGAACAAAGGGAGATCCATAACAGAGTTTTTAATCTAGTGTAATAAAGTTCCATAGTGTTTCTTATTGGTTAATATTACTAATTATTAGTACGTTAATATTTTTTTATTATAATATTTGTTAATATTAATAATTCGTTTTAAGGGAAGGGGTATTTCCATGGGTTTGCCTTGGTATCGTGTTCATACCGTCGTATTGAATGATCCCGGTCGTTTGCTATCTGTGCATATAATGCATACAGCTTTGGTTGCCGGCTGGGCCGGTTCGATGTCTCTATATGAATTAGCAGTTTTTGATCCCTCTGACCCAGTTCTGGATCCAATGTGGAGACAAGGTATGTTCGTAATACCCTTCATGACTCGGTTAGGAATAACCAATTCATGGGGTGGTTGGAGTATCACAGGAGGAACTATAACGAATCCGGGTATTTGGAGTTATGAGGGTGTGGCTGGGGCGCATATTGTCTTTTCTGGTTTGTGTTTCTTGGCAGCTATCTGGCATTGGGTGTTTTGGGATCTAGAAATTTTTTGTGATGAGCGTACAGGAAAACCTTCTTTAGATTTGCCTAAGATCTTTGGAATTCATTTATTTCTCTCAGGAGTAGCTTGTTTTGGGTTTGGCGCTTTTCATGTAACGGGATTGTATGGTCCTGGAATATGGGTGTCCGATCCTTATGGACTAACTGGAAAGGTACAATCTGTAAATCCGGCGTGGGGTGTGGAAGGTTTTGATCCCTTTGTTCCGGGAGGAATAGCCTCTCATCATATTGCAGCGGGCACTCTGGGCATATTGGCCGGCTTATTCCATCTTAGTGTCCGTCCGCCCCAACGGCTATACAAGGGATTACGTATGGGAAATATTGAAACCGTGCTTTCCAGTAGTATCGCGGCTGTCTTTTTTGCAGCTTTTGTTGTTGCTGGAACTATGTGGTATGGTTCAGCAACTACCCCGATTGAATTATTTGGTCCCACTCGTTATCAATGGGATCAAGGATACTTTCAGCAAGAAATATATCGAAGAGTTGGTGCTGGGCTAGCCGAAAATAAAAGTTTATCCGAAGCTTGGTCTAAAATTCCTGAAAAATTAGCCTTTTATGATTACATTGGAAATAATCCGGCAAAGGGTGGATTGTTCCGAGCGGGCTCAATGGACAACGGGGATGGAATAGCTGTTGGGTGGCTAGGACATCCTATCTTTAGAGATAAAGAAGGACGTGAACTTTTTGTACGTCGTATGCCTACTTTTTTTGAGACATTTCCTGTTGTTTTGATAGACGAAGACGGAATTGTTAGAGCCGATGTTCCTTTTCGAAGGGCAGAATCGAAGTATAGTGTCGAACAAGTAGGTGTAACTGTTGAGTTTTACGGTGGGGAATTAAATGGAGTCAGTTATAGTGATCCTACTACTGTGAAAAAATATGCTAGACGCGCTCAATTAGGTGAAATTTTTGAATTAGATCGTGCTACTTTAAAATCCGACGGTGTTTTTCGTAGCAGTCCCCGGGGTTGGTTTACTTTTGGACATGCTTCGTTTGCTCTGCTTTTTTTCTTCGGACATATTTGGCATGGCGCTCGAACCTTGTTCAGAGATGTTTTTGCTGGTATTGATCCAGATTTAGACGCTCAAGTGGAATTTGGAGCATTCCAAAAACTTGGGGATCCAACTACAAGAAGACAAGCAGTTTGATATAGCATTGATCTCGTACTTTTGTTTCCATTTTTGTAATTTGACAATTTGACATAGGGTATCGGGTACCCCTTGATTTGACTTGCCGCTTTTCTTCGACTTTTGCTCTTTTTTTTATCCGGGGGACAATCCCAACTAAACAGGTATGGAAGCTATAATTGTAAACCACGATCGAATCTATGGAAGCATTGGTTTATACATTCCTTTTAGTCTCGACTCTAGGAATCATTTTTTTCGCTATCTTTTTTCGAGAACCCCCTAAAGTTCCAACTAAAAAGTAAAAAGATAAAATGATTTTTTATTATCTTAATTGAAGTAAAGAGTTGAAGTAGAGAGCCCCCCAATATTGGGTGGGGGGCTCTCTACTTCAACTAGTCCCCATGTTCCTCGAATGGATCTCTTAGTTGTTGGGAGGGTTGCCCAAAAGCAGTATATAAGGCATACCCAGTAAAACTTACAAGTAAACCAGATATAGAGATGGCGACTAGTGTTGCTGTTTCCATTATTAATTAATATATAATTTTCTTAATTTTAAGACCACAATGGATCTATGATAAGATCATTTATTTACAACGGAATGGTATACAAAGTCAACAAATCTTAATTAATACAAAATAGGATTTATGGCTACACAAAGTGTAGAGGGTAGTTCTAGATCTGGTCCACGACGAACAATTGTAGGGGATTTATTAAAACCGTTGAATTCAGAATATGGTAAAGTAGCTCCTGGGTGGGGAACTACTCCTTTGATGGGCGTCGCAATGGCTCTATTTGCGATATTCCTATCTATTATTTTAGAGATTTATAATTCTTCTGTTTTACTGGATGGGATTTCAATGAATTAGATTTACAAGAATTGCTAAGTCCCATCTTTTGAATATTTCATTTGAATACTTAATACAAAGTGAAACATTTTTGTCTCGGTTTTTAGCCTAATCCTATTCTATTTTTCTATTCAATTTTGGTAGTTTGATCGTGGAATTTTCTTTTTTGATATTTCTGGAATATGAGTGTGCGACTTGGTATAATAGATCCTATTAATAGTGCAGAAAATGAGTCTGTCATCTTGATAAAGATGGTTTTTTATCTCGTCAGATATTTATTCTAGTATCTGTAGCACGGAATATATGAAATGGATTACGAAGTATTAGAACTATGATTCATACTTAATATTCAGATCCCGTGGCCAACCTACAAAAAATTTCAAAAAATTATAAAGTCTAAATGAAAAGATTTTTGAAACTTTTTGTCTATACTTATCTTATTTTGATAAAAATCAAAAGACAACTCTCTCTTTGGATTTTTCGTCATTATATTTATTCATTCCATAAGTGATGATACGACGATTCTTGCTCGGGGAATCTTTGTACTAACTTTAAAGGCTTTTTTCAATCATCGTGGTTCTAGTATGAATCTGAGGTTTCCGATTGATTTATAGAATCTTAACAAGAAAATGCCTATCAATCAATAAAAAAAAAAAAGAAAACGCCGGTAAGGCTGCATTACATAAACAAAAAAAAATACTCAATTAAAGAAAAAAGTGGGTAAATAGAAGATTCAAGAGGCCCGTAAGGATCAACATCAAAAAATGGATGAGCCGACTTGACATTTTAGCATTATAACCACAAAGAAGAGTTTTCGGATTTTTCTTTTTTCCTTTTCTTCTCTTCCAAGAGAATTCTTGAATCATAGAATTCAAATTAAGAAGTTTCTATCACACATATCCGTTTCAACTAGTATTTGGGGTTTTCTGTTTGAGCTGTACGAGATGAAATTTTCATATACGGTTCTCAGAGGGGGAGTTTTCTTGGTTTACCTATCTCAATAAAGTCTATGATTGGTTCGAAGAGCGTCTCGAGATTCAGGCGATTGCGGACGATATAACTAGTAAATACGTTCCTCCTCATGTCAATATATTTTATTGTTTAGGAGGAATTACGCTTACTTGTTTTTTAGTCCAAGTAGCTACAGGGTTTGCTATGACTTTTTACTATCGTCCGACCGTTACTGAAGCTTTTGCTTCAGTTCAATATATAATGACTGAAGCTAACTTTGGTTGGTTAATCCGGTCTGTTCATCGATGGTCAGCAAGTATGATGGTACTAATGATGATCCTACATGTATTTCGTGTGTATCTCACAGGTGGCTTTAAAAAACCTCGTGAATTAACTTGGCTTACAGGTGTGGTTCTTGCTGTATTGACAGCATCCTTTGGCGTAACTGGTTATTCTTTACCTTGGGACCAAATTGGTTATTGGGCAGTCAAAATTGTAACAGGCGTGCCGGAAGCTATTCCTATAATAGGATCCCCTTTAGTAGAGTTATTACGTGGAAGTGCTAGTGTAGGACAATCGACTTTGACTCGTTTTTATAGTTTACATACTTTTGTATTACCTCTTCTTACTGCCGTATTTATGTTAATGCATTTTCTAATGATACGTAAGCAAGGTATTTCGGGTCCTTTATAGCTTTATAAAGAATATAGATCATAGATATTTGTAATCAATCATTGATCGATTGGGGGAGGGAGGATAGTATTTTATTGCTACAAATATGGATTATTGAAAAGAATAAGACATGTATTTAGATATTTCTCTTCAGTTACATTATATTATTTCAAAGAAATAATGAATAGTTGAAGCGAATTCTCCTAAGAAAAAGATGGATTATGGGAGTGTTTGACTTGGACTATTGATTTGGCCGTGCAGATATATAATATGTCTTTATCCGCCACATTGTAATCCACAACCAAATGTGTCTTTGTTCTAACCACTCTGTAAGCCGTATACTAGATTTAGGATAGGTTGGTTCACTTAAAGAGAATTTTTTCTATGATTCGATCCAATCATGTCGTGCATGAGCAGGCCCCGTAAAATCCAGTAGAATAAGTGATGTAGTAGAATCCATATTCGATTTTTTAGCTATTTTATCTACTTAATATACTTATCTTTAGTATTTCGTTTTTTTATTGATTTTTTTTTTTACTTACTACTTAGAATACTTAATGGTATGGAAATGCACCCATTTTCTTTGCATTGACTCAATTTATGATACTATCGGGGTGAAACAGCGGATCTAAAGAATGACAGAG